TATACACTTATACATAAGGCACAGGTTGTCGATTCAGCATTGGATAAAAGAGGGAAAATGCTCTTTTTTAGAATAAAAAGTTCAAATTATTTTATCAAGATGAGTGTTCTATATCGATAAAATATTTATTTTAAAACCATCTCTATATTCGCATAGTGGTAGAAAGAGTACCGTGCTGTGTCTCGACTTCAAACGGTTTGCTTTAACCATCTTAACAGCCCCACATTATTGGTTGCTAGAGAATCTAAAGTAGATTTGCCAATTAATCACGAAATGCTGCAGTTCTTACATATAATTTCTTAAGAAGTAATTCGAGGGGTCATGCACCTTTCCTAGTTATAAGGGGTACAGCGGATTGGATCCCGCCTATTCTTGAAATAAACAACTCACACACACTCCCTTTCCAAAAAAGATCAATACACCAACCACTACACTTAGATTTATTGGATTTGTTGCAAAAATGTCGGTATTAAATCCGAAACTCCCGGCAGATGGCCAGTGGCCCAAAGAAACGAAAGAATCGGTTAAATTTTTCATATAATCTCCTCTTATAGATAGACTAAAAAATCGATGAGAGCTCTTTTTCTATCACTTTGCCCCTTTTTTTTTTATTTATTCTTTTTTTTTATCGAGTCAAAAAATATTCGAGTTATAAAGCGAGTTATAGTTATAAAGTATGAACTACCCCCTCATTGTTGCAACACCTCAGTTTCCTTTGGACTACGAACGGGAAGGATGAAAGCGAGTCGGTATACTAATTCTTCATCTGCAAATCAACCCTTCCCGTAGGTTATTTGCGCAACGAATAAGGAATTGTAGGATGAAATTTGGATCTAATTTGAAAAAGCAAACGACAGGCAATAAAATAGAAAAATATGTATTTTTTTCCTATTTCTAAGATTAAACAATTAAACAAAAGGATTCGCAAATAAAAGTGCTAGTGCTACAACCAATCCATAAATCGTTAAAGCTTCCATAAAAGCTAAACTAAGCAATAGAGTACCTCGTATTTTTCCCTCTGCCTCAGGCTGTCTCGCGATACCCTCTACGGCTTGACCCGCAGCAGTTCCTTGACCAACTCCAGGTCCAATAGAAGCAAGCCCTACAGCCAATCCAGCAGCAATAACGGAAGCAGCAGAAATCAGTGGATTCATGATAAGTTCCTCGTACCAACAAAAAGAAATAAAAAGAAATGGTTAATGATACAATCAACCAATGAATTAGGACTTAATTATTCCATCGATAGGATTCATCATCCAGTCGAAGTAACTAAGAACTTCGAAGAATATTATTGAATCATCAGAACTACTTCGATATCTCTTTTTTCGTTTCTATCCACAGAGTTTTTGTGAATGCATAGAACTTTAGTTCTTCCGTTTCTTGGTTCCGAACTGTTATTTGAACTCTTCCATCTTTTCTTGATTTCGTCTCTTTTTTCAGCCAATTCACAGCCACAAGGTATGGAAGGACTTCTATTGTAACCCACACACAGCTGCGTGGCAAATGAAATTTCTCTTTAGTTCATATATAACTAGTCAATATCTAATATGACATATACACGCCTTTCTTGCATAACGTAAACCATTAGATTCAATCGGATTGGAGAATCAAATCCATTTTTTTAGGAATCCCGTTTTTTTTTTAATTCTTTTCTCGCTTATGTTTTGTTTATCATTATTCCAACAGAATACAATCTAAATAGCAAATTCAATTGATTAGTCCGAATTATTGCATAGAAATATTATTATTTGATTGATCTAAGTTCAAGTTCATGCAATTGGTCAATTGTCGAATAAAATCAACCGCAAAGTAGAAGCCTTTATCCCGTTTTTTATTTAATCACACGTCGTAAAATAGATCTTATTCAAATTCTGATTTTAATCAGAAGATTGGCTGACCAATATAATAGAAAGTGAATATTCGTCGGGGAAAGGTCGGATATTAAGTGGACTAACAGAAAATGTAAGGAAAAAGATTTTTTAGATCTCTTTCCTTTTTTTTTTTACAACCCTCTAATATCGTAATTTTTGATTTTTTTGTTCCTATTGCTTTCTATCGTAAAATAAATCATCTTGGGCCGCACATACATTGGTTTGTGCTAGGCGAAAAAAAGACTATTTCAATGATGTCCCTCCATAGATTCACCTATATAAGCCGCGGCTAAAGTTGCAAAAATAAGAGCTTGAATACCACTTGTAAATAATCCAAGGAACATGACAGGGATAGGGACCACTGAAGGTACTAAAGAAACAAGAACAACAACTACTAATTCATCCGCCAAGATATTCCCGAAAAGTCGAAAACTAAGCGATAACGGCTTTGTGAAATCTTCTAAGATGTTAATGGGTAAAAGGATTGGGGTTGGTTGAATATATTTCCCAAAATAACTTAATCCCTTTTTGGTAAGACCTGCATAGAAATATGCCACTGATGTGAGTAAAGCCAAAGCAACAGTAGTATTTATATCATTTGTGGGTGCGGCTAACTCTCCATGAGGTAA